TATAGATATCATCTACATCCAGAAAGCCGTATGCTTTGGAAGAAGCTTGTACAGTTTGGGAAGGGGTTTTGCTTGATCAAAAAGAAGAATCTACTTCAACCAATATACCCTTAGGCACGGCCATACATAACATAGAAATCACACTTGGAAAGGGTGGACAATTAGCTAGAGCAGCGGGTGCTGTAGCGAAACTGATTTCAAAAGAGGGGAAATCGGCCGCAGTCAAATTACCTTCTGGAGAGGTACGTTTGATATCCCAAAACTGCTCAGCAACAGTCGGACAAGTGGGGAATGTTGGAGTGAACCGGAAAAGTTTGGGTAGAGCCGGATCTAAACGTTGGCTAGGGAAGCGTCCTGTAGTAAGAGGAGTAGCTATGAACCCTGTAGACCACCCCCATGGGGGTGGTGAAGGGAAAGCCCCAATTGGTAGAAAAAAACCCGCAACCCCATGGGGCCGTCCTGCACTCGGAATCAGAACTAGAAAAAGGAAAAAATATAATGATAATTTGATTCTTCGTCGCCGTAGTAAATAGGATAAAAAAGAGAATTTCATCGTCTTTAAAAAAGAAGAAAGAATAAAATAAGAATTCAATAAGGAGGAATTGACTGTGTTCCCTTCATTAAAAAAAAAAAAAAAAAAGCCGTTCCCTTCAGTAAAAAGAAACCCTTTTGTAGCGAATCAGTTATTAAAGAAAATCGAGAAACTGAATGCCAAGGCCCAGAAAGATTTCCTAAAAACTTGGTCGCGTGCATCTACCATTATACCCGCAATGATCGGATACACTATTTATATCCATAACGGGAGGGAACATGTGCCTATTCCTATAACGAAATATATGGTCAATTATAAATTGGGAGATTTTGTACCCACTAGACTTTTTAATGAACACAACTCTAAAAAAAAAAGTGATACTAAATCTGTTAAAAGCAAAAGTGATACTAAATCTGTTAAAAGCAAAAGGGATACTAAATCTCGTCGTTAATCAAATGAATTCTGTTAAAAGCAAAAGGGATACTCAATCTCTTCGTTAATCAAATGAATATAGATAATTATCAGTCATTAGTGAAAAGGGGAGGTACGCCATGATAAAAAAAAAGAAGAAGAAGCGATATACAGAAGTATCGGCTTTAGGTAAATATATTCCTATGTCTACTCACAAAGCGAGAAGAGTGATTGATCAGATTCGTGGACGTTCCTACGAAGAAACACTGATGATACTAGAACTCATGCCTTATCGAGCATGTTATCCAATTTTAAAATTAATTTCTTCCGCAGCAGCAAACGGTATTCACAATATGAATTTCGACGAAACAAGTTTAATCATTAGTAAAGCCGAAGTCAATGAGGGGCCTACTGCGAAAAAATTCAAACCTCGAGCTAAGGGACAGAGTTATCCGATAAAAAGATCCACTTGTCATATCACTATCGTATTGAGGGATATATCATTAAACGAAAAAGATGAAGAATATATCAGAAAACCATGGGCCCTCTTAGAGAAATCAAACGAAACAGAAATAAGAAAACGGAATTGAAATAATAACGCGAAAAGAGAAATGAAAAGAAAGATACTGAGTATGCCGTGTAATGATATGTATAGTAGGGAGGTCTTATGGGACAAAAAATCAATCCATTAGGTTTCCGACTTGGTACAACCCAAACCCATCACTCTATTTGGTTTGAAAAACGAAAAGATTATTCTGAAGGCCTACAAGAAGATCACAAAATACGAGAACACATTCAGAATTATATAGAAAAGGAGAGAATCTCCTCCGATTCGGATGTCATTTCACGAATACAGATTGACAAATCAATCGATGTGGTTAAAGTCATAATCTATATGGGATTCTCACAGTTATTAACAGAGGATGAACCGCCCAAAACCAAAATCAAAGAATTACAGGTAAGTTTAAAAAAAGCCATTCACTTCATTCAAAACCGAAAACTGAATCTTGCTGTTAGAAAAATGAAAAAGCCTTACGGAGACCCTACTATTCTTGGAAAATATATAGCCAACCAATTAAAGAATAGAGTTTCATTTCGCAAAGTAATGAAAAAGGCTGTTGAATTAGTCGAAAAAGCATATAAAAAGGGAATTCAAGTACAAATTGCCGGATGTATTGGCGGAAAAGCAAAAGAAATGGCACGCGTCGAATGGCTTAGAAAGGGTCGAGTCCCTCTCCAAACCGTTACCGCTAAAATAGATTTTTGTTCCACTCAAGTTCTAACTATCCATGGGGTATTGGGCATAAAAGTTTGGATCTTTTGAGACGGGAAATCCTAATATCCAATGCTAGAACAAAAAATGAAAAATTCTTTCGTTCTTTTTTTGTTCAACCAAAAAAAGGAACAATTCTATAGGGTTGAATAAGAATTCGAAAAAGGATCTAATTGCTATGTTGAGTCCAAAAAAAACCAAATTCCGTAAAGAACATCGAGGAAGAATGAAAGGAAGATCTTCTAGAGGCAGTCGTATTTCTTTCGGTAAATATGCTCTTCAAGCACTTGAACCCGCTTGGCTCACCTCTCGACAAATAGAAGCAGGGCGGCGAGCAATGACACGAAATGTACGCCGCGGTGGAAAAATATGGGTGCGTATTTTTCCAGACAAACCCGTTACAGTCAAACCTACACAAACGCGTATGGGTTCGGGTAAAGGATCTCCCGAATATTGGGTAGCTGTCGTTAAACCGGGTAGAATACTTTATGAAATGGGCGGAGTAGCGGAAAATATAGCTAGAAAGGCTATTGAAATAGCTGCATCAAAAATGCCTATACGGACTCAATTCATTATTTCGAAATAGGAATGTAGAACCAAAAAAAGTAAGGAAGCCTTGGGGATAAAAAAAAGAATTGCAGGTTTTTTGGACAAAAAAGATTTCTTTTTTTTACTTCGTGCTTTGCGTCGAAAGAGCAGGCTAAACAAAAAAACAAAAAAACAAAAAAACGATATGATTCAATCTCAGACCCTTTTGAATGTAGCGGACAACAGCGGTGCCCGGAAATTGATGTGTATTCGAATCGTAGGAGCTAGCAATCAACGATATGCTCATATTGGCGACGTTATTGTTGCTGTAATTAAGGAAGCAAAGCCAACTTCGGCTCTAAAACGATCAGAAGTGATCAAAGCTGTAATTGTACGTACTTGTAAAGAATTCAAATGTGATGATGGTATGATAATAAGATATGATGACAATGCTGCAGTTGTCATTAATAAAGACAGAAATCCAGTAGGAACTCGCATTTTTGGTGCGATCCCCCTAGAATTGCATCAAAATTTCGACAAAATAGTTTCATTAGCGCGTGAAGTAATATAAGAAGTCTTTTAAAAGGAAACTGTGATCTAGTATTTGAATGAAATCCATTTATCAGTATGGTAGATTGTGTCTCAGGTATATACCTTTCATAATTCAAAAATCAAAAGAAAGGAACATGTTGATTATATCCAAATTGGAAGGCAAAAATCATTTGAGTTTATCATGGGTAAGGACACTCTTTCTGAAATAGTCACATCTATACGAAATGCCGATATGGCTAAAAAAGAGACGGTTCGAATAACATTTACTAACATCGCCCAAAACATTGTGACAATACTGTTACGAGAGGGTTTTATCAAAAATGCGAGGGAACATCGGGAAAGCAAAAAATCCTTTTTGGTTTTAACCCTACGCCATAGAAGGAATAGAAAGGGTCCGTCTAGAACTCTTTTCAATTTCAAACGGGTCAGTCGACCCGGTCTACGAATCTATTCTAACTATCAAAAAATTCCTAGGATTTTGGGCGGGATGGGGGTTGCAATTCTTTCTACTTCTAAAGGTATAATGACAGACCGAGAGGCTCGATTAAAAAGAATAGGTGGAGAAATCTTGTTGTATATCTGGTAATCGTAATCTTTATGCCACTACACCCAACCAAATAACGAAAGCCATATATTATATGCTGTATAATAGATACGATAGGGTCGAAATGGAAATAAGCCGTTACGATGCAGCCCGGGGGCGTATAATTGCTAGATTGGACAACACCGATTCAGATTCGAATGAGTATGAGTAAGGTGGGTTTTGAACTTGAAGACTCGTGAGGATTCCATTCGCGACTCCAAAGAAACTTAGTTTCTTCCAAAAAAGAGATTCAAGGTTAAGGAATAAAAAATATGAAAATAAGGGCCTCCGTTCGTAAAATTTGTACAAAGTGTCAGTTGATCCGTAGGAAAGGGCGAATTAGAGTCATTTGTTCCAATCCACGACATAAACAAAGACAACGATAACCTTTCAAAAAAAAAAAGAATTTGATAAAGTCAAAGCTAAATTCAAAAAAGAAAATAATGAGAAAAACAAACAAAATCTATGTTAACATGAAATGGATATATCCATATCTCTCTCACTTTTATTTATAAACTGATCAAATATGGCAAAAACGATACGAAGATATAGTTCATTTAGATTGAGGAATAGACGCATTCGTTCGCGTAAGAGTGCACGGAAAATACCCAAAGGAATTATTCACGTTCAAGCAAGTTTCAGCAATACCATTGTTACTGTTACAGATGTAGGGGGTCGGGTGGTTACTTCGGCCTCTGCCGGCGCTTGTGGATTCAAGGGTAGAAGAAGGGGTACGCCCTTTGCCGCCCAAACAACCGCCGAAAATGCTATTCGCACAGTAGTAACTCAAGGTATGCACCGAGCTGTTGTCTTAGTAAAAGGTGTCGGTCGTGGGAGAGATGCGGCATTACGAGCTATTTTGAGAAGCGGTGTGCGGTTGCATTTGTTACGAGATAGAACCCCTTTACCACACAATGGGTGTAGGCCTCCTAAAAGAAGACGTACGTAGAAAAAAAAAAATGGAAGACCCCCCAAAAAAGATGAAAACGATTCATCCCTATCAATCGAGTATGGTGTGCACTTTATCTGTATTCTGTAGACGGAATCCACTCCACCTAAGCTCGATCGCCGCTACTCTGTCTTATTTAAATGGAACACTTTTCCTGCTGAGATTTTCCTACTGAGATTCAGGAACTAAAATCCACTGGATCAACTACGAGCTTTGTCCCTAGAACTGAATTCTTTCCTTGTATCTCAGAATAAGAAGAACTTACAGATGAATAGGATGGAAGTTTAATCGGAACGAATCGGAATTGTATTTCTATGATCGATCAGGAAAATCCACTGGATCTATTTCTAAATTCTAAACGAATCGAAATAGCATCAAAAAAAAGAATCAAGAAAATAAGGAGCATGATGCCAGACCAAAGAGACTTCGAATTTTACATCGAGAACGATAGCGACTTTAGCGAGTTTTGCTTAGAAATTACAAATAACAAGAACTTCGCAGACTGGGACTCTTTGGAGTATAAAGATTTACACAACGATTTGTTGTATGGACGATTCGCCCTTTCTCCTCTAACTGCAAAGGAATCTCGCTTGCTGAAAAAGGGATTACGCGAGGCTTTGCTTACTGGGATACTTTGTCTGCGATTCACGCATGCGAAAATTCAAAACGCATGCAAGAATTTGAATTTGATGAACATCGTTGGAATTCAGGAGTCTCTCGATGAGATTCTAAAGAATTTCGGCAAAATCATCTTAACGGGTAAGTTGGAAGAGTTCGTTGGCAAGGGACCTTTTGTCGCGATTTTAGATGTACGGGGGCCACTAAACGCAATGGCCGTGGATATTGAACTCCCACCCGGGATTCAGGTAGAAATAGAAACTCAACACATTGCGACCATAACGGAACCCATTCCGTTTGTTGTAGAACTTAGAATTGAGGTCGTTTCGAGCACCAGCAAGGGTGAAACGGGAATTACAGATGAAGAAGGGTTTTCTATAGACCCAAACCCTCCCATTCAGAAAGTCAACAGTAGCATTCAAGGCTACGAATATGGGGGACAAACTTTCCAAACACTTTTTATAGAAATTTTGAGTACGAGTCCAACAGTTCCTAATAAAGCACTTTTATTAGTTTCAATGAAAATAATGAACCTTTTTCAGATCGTTTTGCAGGCCAAATATTTGGATTATAAAGAATTAGAAAAAGGTATTCATGTCGGGGTCTTTTGCGTTTCTGCCCTTAGGGCAGAGCAATCGAAATGGATAAAAACCATATTGGAAGACGCTTTATACATGGTGGGGGGGCGTAAGCACCAAGGGCCTCTTACCGATGAAGAAGATGATTCAATAGACTCCAACTTCACCCCAGTTCAAAATTTGGATTGTAGGATTGAATCCTATGAAGAAGAAGGACAAACTTTCCAAAGGCTTTTTCTCGAGATTTGGACAAAGAGTCCCACAGAACCTCAGGAAGCGCTTTGGGAAGCTTCCGCTAAAATCTTAGAGCTTTTTAGTCTCTTTTTGCAGACATCCAAAGAAAACGAAAAGGACCTAAAACAAATAATAAAGGATTGGACGGAGAACAAAAGAAAACACCAAGAGGGTCTGCGTCTGCTTGATTCGGAAGAGAGCGGCTCTATTGGCTGGATCACTAAAATGAAACTCGCCTATATGCATATGACCCTTCTTTCTATGAATGCCATGTATATTTTGCTGGTGCATCGCCTGAAACCGGATTACGACCGGTACAATTCGATTACTGATCAGATCGTACAAGAACTAAGGGCCTCTCTCAATAAACTGAGAGAGATCCAGAAAGGAGAGTACAGCGAACAAAGGATCCTTGTCCATTCTATAGCCCAAGAAATAGAAGCCGCTCTCCAGAAATATGAAACAACGTATAAGCTGGACGACTTTGTCATCAAGGCGAAAAAAGATATGATTACAATGATATGGGATAAGGAAAGAGCAGACTTGGAGAGCTCTTTGATTAGGTGGGAATCGGACGAGGACTACTTAAACTTAAAAAAAATGAACCCGGTAGAGATGGATAGGTCTTTTGCCGAGTTACAGTATCAGGAGACACTGCGGAAGGAACAAGATGAACAAAGTTCGCAACAACAGAAGGACCAAATGGAAAAACGCCGATGGGAAAGACAAAACCGCGAGCGTGAGCGGAAAAGAGGAAATCGAGAATTCTAATGAAATGAGTGGTTAGTTTAGGTCTTTTTTTTTTTCATGAAAAAACCAAAAGTTCTGCCCTCCCTTTCTATTTACCCAACCAACTACCCAAGGGATGCAAGGGCAGAGGCCTTTGGTCTCTCAGGAGTAGTCGCTCGCCTTCAAGCGACTACTCTAGAGAGACAAAAGGAGTCAAAACTAACTCTTGAGTTAGTCATTTCTTTTCTTGCGATTACGCTTCCGTCGGTCTCTTTGTTTCCGACGTTTACGCATTCGTTCTTCCTGTTCTAGAAGTTCTTCTTCATCTCCTTGGTACACTCCAGTCATCTCATACTGGACCTCTGCCCATATCTTATCGAGCAGGGTTGGGTCCATTGTCTTCATCCAGGAGGTCCAACCAAACCTCAAGTACGTATATGGTGTTTTGCTTTTCTAAAACGAGGCTTTTGTACCTGTTTATGTAAGTCTGAAACTCAACAGCATCCTCGTGGA